ATGGAAGAGAACTTTTTTCACAAGAATTTTTTTTTCTTTTTTTTTTACTTTTTAGAATCTTTTATGGTACTGGGCTTGAAAATAATAATTTTGATAAATTAATAGGTTAAATTGATTTTGCGGAAGAATTTTTACTTTTTAATTATATAATATTATATATATATATATTTATTTATTAAAACAATAATACGTATTTAATTATTATTATTATTTTAATATAAATAATCATGAGATTAATAAAATGTTTCTATACTATTATCCATCTACTTAATAATAGAAAAAGATTTCACCGAATGTTGACAGTTAAATCACGAATACAGATAAATATCTAAACAATCGTCCTATAAGATCTGGAAAGCTTTTTGAGATTTAGTCAAATTTGAATGTTTAATAGACATAATAATTATCTAAACTATTGTTAGTTAATAAACTATTTTTATCAATTATTAAAAATATATTTTTATTTAATTAAAAATAATTTATATAATAAATAATATATATATATATACATAAAATTTAGAGGAAAATAAATAGAAATTGAATATTTAGGACCATAAATAATTAGTTTACAATAAAGTAAGAAAAAATTAAAATATTCTATTTTATTACAAAAATAAAATTAATTGAAATTAACGAGTAAATAATAACTAAATTTCATTAGAAACAGGAATGAAATTTTTATGAAAATTAAAATAAAGAGTATATTTATTGCAAATTTCTTAAAACATCAATATCTATCTTTTTTTGAAAAAAAAAAAAAAAAAGCTAGACATTGATTTGAGTTTTTAATAATTTTAATTAAATTATATTTAAATACAATTTAATTAGAATAAATAAAAAAAATTTTTATTTATATGTTTAATTATTATTTTGCGGCGTGAATTTTTTTCGTGAATAATTAAGCTTATTAAATATTTTAAAAGAAAATTAATTAGGGTAATAAAAAAAAATGACATTTTTTTATTTTCTTTTTTTTAGTTATCCATAAATGAAATTTTGATAAAATTCAGGGAAGAAATTTTGTTAAAATAATTTGTGATTAATTATCTTTTAATTATAGGTTAAATAAAAATAAATTAATTTATTAAAAATATAATAATTAAAATTAATTTTTTTATGTTTGGGAAGACATTAAATTAGAAATTAATTTTTAGGGAAATTATTATATTTACGTTTATAATAACGTAATTTAGATTTATTTGATCTAATAAAAAGTATGCATTATAAATTTTAAATGAAAATAATAAATGATTTAATATGAATAAGTTGGGAAAATATTTAATATTAAATTATTTGTTATAAAATTTATAAATTAAATTACAAATTTAATTAATAGGGAAGATTTATTGAGTTCAATAAATTATTGATTAAAGATTTTGTAATTTTTTGTGTTAAAAACACTGCTATTTTTTATAAAAACTGGGAGGAAATCGATTTTTTTTTATATTTATTAGTTCATTAGTTGAAATCAATTTGAATCTGATTTCTTGATAGTAAACTTATGTATAAAATAAAAAGTTTTATTCTAGCTGAAAAATTTATTATAGATATATTTTACATGTAAATTATTGTAAGGGTGAATAATTGATTCTTAAAGATAGATTAAATAATTTAATTCACAGTATATAGTTTTAATTTTTAAGTAATTTTAGAATTAGTAATATTTTAAAGTATTGGTTAATATCGTGCCAGCTACCGCGGTTATACGAAAAATGCAAATAAATTATTTTAGTAAATAGTTAATTTTTAATTTAAATTTAATTGATAAATTATTAGGTGAAATTTTAATTTATTTAAATTTTTAAATAATAACATGAAGCTATGAAATTTAAATATTAAACTAGGATTAGATACCCTATTATTTTAAATGTAAATAAAATTATTAAAGTAGTAATAGATATTGTCTTGAAACTTAAAGAATTTGGCGGTGTTTTAGTCTATTCAGAGGAACCTGTTCCGTAATCGATAATCCACGTTTTACCTTACTTAATTTTGTAATCAGCATGTATACCGTCGTCATCAGAATGTCCTAAAAGGGAAAAAATTTTCTTGATATAAAAATATATTTGATGTCAGATCAAGGTGCAGTTTATAATTAAGTGGAAATGGGTTACAATAATAAAATTTATATGAATTATAAAATGAAATTTTTATATGAAAGTGGATTTGAAAGTAAATAAATTAATTAAAATTTATTGATTTTAGCTCTAAAACATGCACACATCGCCCGTCGCTCTCGTTAATTAAAATGAGATAAGTCGTAACATAGTAGATGTACCGGAAGGTGTATCTAGAAAGACAAATTGGAGCTTGAAAAGTTAAGCATTTCATTTACATTGAAACGTTATCGTGCAATTCGATTTAATTTGATAATAAAAAATTATTAAATTTATTTGATTAAATAAAATTATTTAATAAAATCAATTTTATTAATAAAAATTTTAGTATTGGATATAAAAAAAATAATTTAAATGATAGTTAATTAGTATTGTAAAAGAAAATTGAAATATTTGAAAATAAATTAATTTAAAAGTAAATTTAAAATATTGTACCTTGTGTATCAGGGTTTATTAATTAAAATATAAAAATTTTATATATCCCGATTTTAAGAGATCTAATAATATATTTTAATTTACGTTTTAAAGTAATTAAAAATATATTATTAGTAATGAAACGTTATTCGTTCTTAATTATATCTGGTTTTTTAAGAAATAAATTTAATTTAGATAATAAAAAATATTTATTAATTTATTATTAATAAATAATTTTTATTATTAATATTTTAAGGGATAAGCTTTGAAATATTTCCTATAATTATTATTGTAATTTAAAATTTATAAGCTTAGAAATAGCTATTAATTTAAAGAATGTTATAATTTATTTTAAATTAAAAATAATTTTTATTAATTTAGGTATTTTATTAAAATATATTTTAAAATTAAAATAAAATAAAAATAATGATAAAATTAGTATAAATAAATTGTAAGATTTTAATTAATTTATTAGGTTAAATTAAGGAACTCGGCAAATAAACACTCGCCTGTTTAACAAAAACATGTCTTTTAGAATATAATTTAAAGTCTAATCTGCCCACTGATATTTTAAAGGGCCGCGGTATTTTGACCGTGCAAAGGTAGCATAATAATTAGTCTTTTAATTGAGGACTAGAATGAATGATTGAACGAGGTGTTAACTGTCTCAATTTAAATGAAATTATAATTTAACTTTTAAGTTAAAAGGCTTAAATATAATTAAAGGACGAGAAGACCCTATAGAGCTTTATATTTATATAATAGTTTTTTTATAGTTTATTTTAAATTTTATTAAAATAAGTATTTTGTTGGGGTGACAAGAAGATTTATTAAACTCTTTTTATTTTTAAACAAAAATTATTGAATATTTGATCCAGTTTTACTGATTATAAGACTAAGTTACCTTAGGGATAACAGCGTAATTTTTTTTAAGAGTTCATATCGACAAAAAAGATTGCGACCTCGATGTTGGATTAAGAGTTATTTTTGGGTGTAGAAGTTCAAAGTTTAGGTCTGTTCGACCTTTAAATTCTTACATGATCTGAGTTCAGACCGGCGTAAGCCAGGTCGGTTTCTATCCTTAATATTAATAATTAATATTTTAGTACGAAAGGACCAAATATTGGAAATAATTTTTTTATAGTGATTATCATTAATTTATTACTTTGGCAGATTAGTGCTATGAATTTAGAATTCATTTATGTAATTTTTTTTACAAGTAATACTTGATATTATTTGATTTAATGTTACCTTTAATTAGTAGTTTATTATTAATTGTTTGTGTTTTAGTAGGTGTTGCTTTTTTAACTTTGTTAGAGCGTAAAGTTTTAGGGTATATTCAAATTCGAAAAGGGCCTAATAAAGTTGGATTTATAGGAATCCCTCAGCCATTTTGTGATGCTATTAAATTATTTACAAAAGAACAAACTTATCCTGTCTTATCTAATTATATTAGTTATTATTTTTCTCCAATTTTTAGTTTATTTTTGTCTTTAATAGCTTGATTAATTATACCTTATTTTATAAACTTATATAGTTTTAGTTTGGGTTTGATATTTTTTTTATGTTGTGCAAGTATAGGAGTGTATACTGTTATAATTGCTGGGTGATCTTCTAATTCTAATTATGCTTTATTAGGAGGATTACGAGCTGTTGCACAAACTATTTCTTATGAAGTAAGCTTAGCTTTGATTTTATTATCTTTTGTTTTTTTAATTGGTAATTATGATTTAATATATTTTTATCATTATCAAAAATATGTTTGATTAATTATTATTACTTTTCCATTAACTTTATCGTGATTTGCTTCTTGTTTAGCAGAAACTAATCGAACTCCTTTTGATTTTGCTGAAGGAGAATCTGAATTAGTTTCCGGATTTAATGTAGAATATAGAAGAGGAGGTTTTGCTTTAATTTTTTTAGCTGAATATGCTAGTATTTTATTTATAAGAATATTATTTAGTGTAATTTTTTTAGGATGTGATTTAATATCTTTTATATTTTTTATAAAATTAACTTTTTTATCTTTTTTATTTATTTGAGTTCGTGGGACCTTGCCTCGATTTCGGTATGATAAATTAATGTATTTAGCTTGAAAAAGATTTTTACCTTTAGCTTTAAACTATTTAATTTTTTTTTTAGGTTTAAAATTATTGTTGTTAATAATTTATTTATATTAATGAAATATTTTTAGTAAAATTAATAGAAAATTAGATTTCTATCTTATGTTTTCAAAACATATGCTTATTCAAGCTCATTAATTAGTTTAATAAGTTATCTCAAGATTTTCTTATTAAAGGATTAATTAAATAATATGAAAAATATAAGACTGTTAAAATTTGCCCTGTAATAACATAAGGTTCTTCAACAGGACGAGCTCCAATTCAAGTTAATAAAATAACAATAATTAATATTGATCAAAATAAAATTTGATTTAAAGGATAGAATTGAATTCCTTGGAATTTTCTTATATGAGTAAAAGGTAAAATTATTAAAATAGCAATTGATAGAGCTAAAGCAATTACCCCTCCAAATTTATTTGGAATAGATCGTAAAATAGCATAAGCAAATAAAAAATATCATTCAGGCTGAATGTGAATAGGAGTAACTAAAGGGTTTGCAGGAATAAAGTTATCAGGATCTCCTAATAAATAAGGGTTTAAAAGTGTTAAAATAGTTAAAATCATTAATAAAATAAAAAATCCAGTTAAATCCTTAAAAGTATAATAAGGATGAAAAGGAATTTTATCTAAATTTCTATTTATCCCTAATGGGTTATTTGATCCTGTTTGATGTAAAAATAGTAAATGAATTATTGTTATTGCAGCCACAATAAAAGGTAAAAGAAAATGAAAAGTAAAAAATCGAGTTAGTGTGGCATTATCAACAGCAAATCCCCCTCATAGTCATTGAACTAATTCTGTCCCTAAATATGGAATAGCCGATAATAAATTAGTAATTACTGTCGCTCCTCAGAATGATATTTGACCTCAAGGTAACACATAACCTATAAAAGCAGTTCCTATAACTAAAAATAATAAAATAACTCCAACTATTCAAGTAGGAGTAAATAAAAATGAATTATAATATATTCCACGTCCTACATGTAAATATAAACAAATAAAAAAAAATGATGCTCCATTAGCATGAAGAGTTCGAAGAAGCCACCCATAATTGACATCTCGACAAATATGTGTGATTCTATCAAATGCTAAGTCAATGTGAGCAGTATAATGTATAGCTAAAAATAATCCTGTAACAATTTGAATAATTAAGCATAATCCTAATAAAGAACCAAAATTTCATCAAGTAGAAATATTTGATGGGGCAGGTAGATCAACTAAAGCATTGTTTGCAATTTTAAATAGGGGGTGTCTAGATCGAATTGGTTTGTTCATTAATTATTTTGTCGTAAAGGGCCATAAAAAATATTTGTAACCTTAACAACTACAATTAAAGTTAGAAATAAATAATTAATTAATATAATAGTAATTAGTCTTGTTGGGAGATTATAAAGTTTTGTTAAATTTAAAGAATTTTCATTAATATTTAGTAAAGATATATTAATTATATTTTCTATATCAATATTTATAAAATTAAAAATTCACATATTTTGATCAAGAATAAAAAAAATTATGCATATAATTATAGTAATAAAAATTGTAATAAAAATTAATTTAGAAGATATGTTAAATATTTCATTTGATGCTAATCTTGTTATGTAAATAAATAAAATTAACATTCCGCCTAAAAATACTAAAAATAAAATATAAGAAAATCAAAAAGTTTTTGCTGTTAAACCTGTTAATGTACAAACTAATAAAGTTTGAATTAATAATACAAGACCTATCGCTAAAGGGTGGTTTATTTGCGAAAAAATAAATCTAAAAATTAAATTTAAAGATAAGAATAAAAATTGAAAAATATCAGAAAATAGTTTAAGTAAAATATTAGTTTTGGGGATTAATGATAAAGAAAGATCTTTTTTTCTGAAATCTTAAAAATAAAAATTTATTTTTGGTTTACAAGACCAATGTTTTATTGATTTAAACTACTAAGACTAATGTTAATATATATATATATATCTATTATTATATTTATTGTTGGAGTTTTAGTATTTTCTTCAAAACGAAAGCATTTATTAGTTACTTTATTGAGATTAGAATTTATTGTGTTAAGTTTATATTTTATTATATTTATATATCTTAATTTTTATAGCTATGAAACTTATTTTTCAATAATATTTTTAGTTTTTAGTGTATGTGAGGGAGCTTTAGGGTTATCTATTTTAGTTTCTATAATTCGTACTCATGGAAATGATTATTTTCAATCATTTAGTATTTTACAATGTTAAAGTTTTTTGTTGCTTTATTATTTATAATCCCAATTTGTTTTTTTAAAAATAGATATTGAATGGTTCAAAATTTTTTATTTATTATAACTTTTATGTTCGTAAGAATTGGATTTTATCTATCTTATTGAGGAAATTTAAGATATTTTATAGGTTGTGACATAATATCTTATGGTTTAATTTTATTAAGATTTTGAATTTGTACTTTAATATTAACAGCTAGAGAATCAATTAATAAGAATAATTTTTATAAAAATTATTTTAGTTTTATAATTTTAATATTATTAATTTTATTATATTGTACATTCAGTAGAATAAATTTATTTATATTTTATTTATTTTTTGAAAGAAGATTAATCCCAACTTTATTTTTAATTATTGGGTGAGGGTATCAGCCAGAGCGATTACAAGCGGGAGTTTATTTACTTTTTTATACTTTATTAGCTTCTTTACCTTTATTATTAGGAGTTTTTTATATTTATAAAAGAATAGGTTCTTTAAATATATTTATATTAAATAATTTAAGTTATAGAAATTATTTAATATATTTATGCATAATTTTAGCTTTTTTGGTTAAAATACCTATATTTTTAGTTCATTTATGATTACCAAAAGCTCATGTTGAAGCTCCTGTAGCAGGGTCTATAATTTTAGCTGGAGTTTTATTAAAATTAGGGGGTTATGGTTTATTACGGGTTTTTATATGTTTATCTGTTTTAGGGTTAAAATTTAATTTTATTTGAATTGGGATTAGTTTATTAGGAGGTGTATTAGTTAGTTTAATTTGTTTACGTCAAACTGATTTAAAATCATTAATTGCTTATTCTTCAGTAGCTCATATAGGGATTGTATTAGGGGGACTAATAACAATGAATTATTGAGGATTTTGTGGTTCTTATACCTTAATAATTGCTCATGGGTTGTGTTCTTCAGGTTTATTTTGTTTAGCTAATATTTCTTATGAGCGATTAGGTAGACGAAGATTATTTATTAATAAGGGGTTAATAAATTTTATACCCAGTATAACTTTATGGTGATTTTTATTGAGTTCATCTAATATAGCAGCTCCTCCTTCTTTAAATTTATTAGGTGAAATTAGATTGTTAAATAGAATTATTTCATGATCTTGAGTTTCTATAATTTCTTTAATATTAGTGTCTTTTTTTAGTGCAGCCTATACTTTATATTTATTTTCTTATAGTCAACATGGAAAATTTTATTCGGGTTTATTTACATGTTCAATAGGTTATTCCCGTGAATATTTATTATTATTCCTTCATTGATTTCCTTTAAATTTATTAATTTTAAAAAGAGAATCTTGTATACTTTGATTATACTTAAATAGTTTAAAATAAAACATTGATTTGTGGTGTCAAAAATATGAGGAATCATTTTAGGTAATGATAAAAATTTTATCTATTTGTTTAATTAGATTTGTTATTTTATTTACGATTAGTTTATTATGTTTTTGAAGAGGGATTTATTTTTTATTAAATAATTTAACTTATTTTATTGAGTGAGAATTATTAAGTTTAAATTCGTCTTCTATTGTAATAACTATTTTATTAGATTGAATATCTTTATTATTTATAAGATTTGTTTTATTTATTTCTTCTTTAGTAATTTATTATAGAAAAGAATATATAAGAGGGGATTTAAATATTAACCGATTTATTTTATTAGTATTAATATTTGTATTATCTATAATATTATTAATTATTAGCCCTAATTTAATTAGAATTTTGTTAGGTTGAGATGGTTTAGGGTTAGTTTCTTATTGTTTAGTTATCTATTATCAAAATGTAAAGTCTTATAATGCAGGAATATTAACTGCATTATCTAATCGTATTGGAGATGTTATGCTTTTATTAGCTATTGCTTGAATATTAAATTTTGGAAGTTGAAATTATATTTTTTACTTAGAATGTATAAAAAATAGTTTTGAAATAATATTAATTGGTTTATTAGTAATAATAGCAGCTATAACAAAGAGTGCACAAATTCCATTTTCTTCTTGGTTACCTGCTGCTATAGCAGCTCCTACTCCAGTTTCTGCTTTAGTTCATTCATCAACTTTAGTTACGGCGGGGGTATATTTATTAATTCGATTTAATATTTTATTAGTGGATACTTATTTAGGAAAATTTTTACTTTTAATTTCAGGTTTAACTATATTTATAGCTGGGTTAGGAGCAAATTTTGAGTTTGATTTAAAAAAAATTATTGCCTTATCTACATTAAGACAATTAGGTTTAATAATAAGAATTTTAGCTATAGGATTTGCTAAATTGGCTTTTTTTCATTTATTAACTCATGCACTTTTTAAAGCTTTATTATTTATATGTGCTGGGGCTGTTATTCATAATATAAAGGATTCTCAAGATATTCGATATATAGGTAATTTAGTTAATCAAATACCATTAACATCAAGTTGTTTTAATATTGCTAATTTAGCTTTATGTGGGATACCTTTTTTAGCTGGATTTTATTCAAAAGATTTAATTTTAGAAGTAGTTTGTTTATCTAATTTAAATATATTTAGAATACTTTTATATTTTTTTAGAACTGGATTAACTGTTTGTTATTCTTTTCGTTTAGTTTATTATTCTATAAGAGGAGATTTTAATAGAAGAAGATTACATCCTTTAAATGATGAGGGTTGATTAATGCTTAAGGGTATACTTGGCTTATTAATTATGGCAATCTTAGGAGGAAGAATATTAAGTTGATTAATTTTTCCTTGTCCAAGAATAATTTGTTTACCTTATTATTTAAAAATAATGGCTTTATTTGTAAGAATATTGGGAGGGTGATTTGGATATGAAATCTCTAAATTTTCCTTAAGATGAAATATAAAATCATTAAATTCATATTTAATAAGAGTTTTTATAGGTTCAATGTGAAACATGCCTATTCTTTCAACTATTATAATTAATTATCAACCTTTAAAATTGGGGCAGTCAATTATTAAAAGAGGAGATCAAGGATGAAGAGAATTTTTGGGAGGACAAAAAATTTATTTAAGTCTTAAATCAAATTCAATTTTTAATCAAATTTTACAAAATAATGATTTAAAAATTTATTTAATTAGATTTGTTTTTTGAATCGTTATTTTAATATTTTTATATATTTATTCAAATAGCTTATATTTAGAGCGTGACATTGAAGATGTTAAAGAGATTATATTAATCTTTGAATATCTATAAAGAAATAAATTCTTATTTTTACAGTGAAAATGTAAGGTTTTAATTAAACTATATAAATATATATATATATATATATATATATATATATATATATATATAAGAAATATTAATGGAATTAAACCACTAAAGAAAGAAGTTAGCAGCTTCTTCTTGAACTTCGTATTTCCTTAATTGGAATAAAATATTCAATATTATCATTAACAGTGATATACCTCTTTTTGGCTTCAATTAAAGAATAAGGATAATAATTATCTAAAATTAGGTCGAAACTAATTGCAATTTATCGCTTCAATATTCATACTAATAATTATTCATAAGACAGATTGATCTAATCAATACCTTTTGAATGCAAATCAAATGTTATATTTAACTACGGTCCTATTAATTAGCTCATTCTAATGCTCCTTGATTTCATTCATGAAATAATCCGATTAATAAGATAATTAGAAAAAATAATCCAGTTGATCTTCATATAATAAGATTTGAAAAAGAAAAGATTATAATTATTGGTAATAATAAAGCAATTTCTACGTCAAAAATTAGAAAAATAACAGCAATGAGAAAAAATCGTAAAGAAAAAGGAAGACGAGCTGAGCTTTTTGGGTCAAATCCACATTCGAATGGGGATCTTTTTTCTCGGTCAATAATTGTTTTTTTTGATAAAATTGAAGCTAAAATTATTACAATTATTGATAGAGAAATTAATGTTATTGATATAAAAAAAATAATAATAATTACTTATACTAAATTAAATTTAGTCCTTATGATTGGAAGTCATATATACTTTTATACTATATAAGTATCTACCTCATCAGTAAATAGAAATATACAAAAATAATCAAACAACATCAACAAAATGTCAGTATCAAGCGGCAGCCTCAAATCCAAAATGATGATTATTTGAGAAGTGATATATTATATGACGAATTAAACATACGAGTAAAAAAGTTGTTCCAATAATCACATGTAAACCATGGAAACCTGTTGCTATAAAAAAAGTTGACCCATAAACAGAATCTGAAATTGTAAAAGATGCTTCAACATATTCATAAGCTTGTAAAATTGAAAAATAAATACCTAAAACTACCGTTAATAATAATCCTTGAAATGCTTGAGAATGATTTCCTTCTATTAACCCATGGTGGGCTCATGTAACAGTTATTCCAGATGATAGTAAAATGGCGGTATTTAAAAGAGGAATTTGAAATGGGTTAAAAGCATAAATTCCTACAGGAGGTCAAATAGCCCCTAGTTCAATAGCTGGAGAAAGACTTCTGTGAAAAAAAGCTCAAAAAAATGAAATAAAAAAAAATACTTCGGAAACAATAAATAAAATTATTCCTCATCGTAATCCTAAAGTTACTACTAGAGTATGAAGTCCTTGAAAAGTACCTTCTCGTGAGATATCTCGTCATCATTGATATATTGTTAATAAAGTAACAATTAATCCTAAAAATAATAAGTCTGAGTTGAATTGATGAAATCATTTAATTATTCCGGAAACTGTAATTATAGCTCCTAATGCTCCTGTTAAAGGTCAAGGGCTATAATCAACTAAATGAAATGGGTGATTTGAATGAGTTGACATTAGTTAACTTCTCTAGAATATAAAGTTCTTAATACAGCAAATACATAAGATTGAATAATAGCTACAGCACATTCAAGAACTAATAAGGCAATTTGTGCAATAATAAGCAATGATAAAATTGAATAAGATAAAGAAGGTCCTGTATTTCCAAGTAATGTTAATAATAAATGTCCTGCAATTATATTAGCTGCTAATCGAACAGCTAATGTTCCTGGTCGAATGACATTTCTAATAGTTTCAATACAAACCATAAAAGGCATTAAAACAGCTGGGGTTCCTTGAGGAACAAGATGAGCAAATATGTGTTGAGTGTGATTAATTCAACCATAAATTATAAATCTTAATCATAGGGGTAATGCTAAAGATAGTGTTAAAGTTAAATGTCTTGAACTAGTAAAAATATATGGAAATAATCCTAAAAAATTATTAAATAAGATAATAGAAAATAAAGAAATAAATATAAATGATCTTCCAACATGACCAGTTGGACCCAATAAAGTTTTAAATTCATTGTGAAGTGTTATTATAATATTATTTCAAATTAGATTATAACGAGAGGGAATTAATCAATATAATGAAGGAATTATTAATAATCCTAAAAAAGTTCTTATTCAATTTAAAGATAAATTTAAAATATTTGTTGAGGGATCAAAAACAGAAAATAAATTAGTTATCATTTTCAATTTAAAGAAAAAGAAGAAATTTTATTAATTTCTTTAACATTAGGAAATTTAGGGGAATAAGAATAATAATTTATTACATTAAATAATAATAAAATTAAAGAGAATATAATAAATAAACTTAATCAATTAATAGGGGCTATTTGTGGAATTAAAGAATATTAGATTATAACTAATAATTTTAGCTTGACATACTAATGTTAATTTAACTAATTCTTTCATTAGAAGTAGATGCTAGCCTACTATTATGTGGTTTAAGAGACCAATACTTGCTTTCAGTCATCTAATGAAGTAGCTCTTACTGCTGAAATTCATTTAATAAATGTATTTGTAGTAACTCTTTCAATAACAATAGGTATAAATCTGTGATTAGCCCCACAAATTTCAGAACATTGACCAAAAAATAAACCTGGTCGATTAATTAAAAAACTAGTTTGATTTAATCGCCCAGGAGTAGCATCAACCTTAACTCCTAAAGCTGGAATAGTTCATGAGTGAAGGACATCTGCAGCTGAAACTAGTATTCGAATTTGAGTATTTATAGGTAAAACTGCCCGATTATCTACATCTAATAATCGAAATCCATCATTGTCTAATTCATTAGAAGGAATTATATATGAATCAAATTCTAAGGAAATAAAATCAGAATATTCATATCTTCAATATCACTGATGTCCAATTGTTTTTAAAGTGATAGCAGGGTCTCTTACTTCATCTAATAAATATAATAATCGAAGAGAAGGTAATGCAATAAAAATTAATGTAATTGCGGGAAGAATTGTTCAAATAACTTCAATTCCTTGACTTTCTAATAAGTATCGATTTGTGTAAGAATTAAAAAATAATGATCTTATTATGTACCCAACTAAAACTGTGATTATAATAACAATTAATATAGTATGGTCGTGAAAAAAGGTTAATTGTTCTATTAAAGGTGAAGCTCTATTTTGTAATCCTAAATTTCTTCATGTTGACATTAATTTTCTAATAAAAGAAAAATAAGTCTTTATATATAGAGCTTAAATCTATTGCACTAATCTGCCATATTAGAAATTAGACAAGATTGGCAATTCAGAATAACTATGTTCAGCAGGAGGTATGCTTTGGTATCATTCAATAGAGGTTGATAAATTAATAGGGTAAAGAATTGAGCGACTAATGATTATACTGTCTCAAATAATAAATAAAAATATTAAAACTCCAATAAAAGAAATGATTCTTCCAATAGATGATACAATATTTCAAGTAGTATAAGCATCTGGGTAATCTGAGTATCGTCGTGGTATTCCTGCTAACCCTAAAAAATGTTGAGGGAAAAAAGTTAAATTAACTCCAATAAATATAATTAAGAATTGAATTTTTAATCATTGGGGGTTTATAGCTAATCCTGTAAAAAGAGGGTATCAATGAATAAATCCTGCTATAATAGCAAATACTGCTCCTATTGATAAAACATAATGAAAGTGAGCTACTACATAATAAGTATCATGTAAAATAATATCAAGAGAAGAATTAGCTAGGATTACACCTGTTAATCCTCCAACAGTAAATAAAAATACAAATCCAAGAGCTCATAATAAAGAAGGACTATATGTAAACTGAGATCCATGCAAGGTTGCTAATCATCTAAAAATTTTAATTCCTGTTGGTACAGCAATAATTATTGTAGCTGATGTAAAATAAGCTCGTGTATCAACGTCTATTCCTACAGTAAATATGTGATGAGCTCAAACAACGAATCCTAATAAACCAATTGCTAATATTGCATAAATTATCCCTAATGTTCCGAAAGTTTCCTTTTTTCCAGATTCTTGTGAAATAATATGGGAAATTATTCCAAATCCTGGTAAAATTAAAATGTAAACTTCAGGATGGCCAAAAAATCAAAATAAATGTTGATATAAAATTGGATCTCCTCCTCCAGCAGGGTCAAAAAATGAAGTATTTAAATTTCGGTCAGTTAAAAGTATTGTAATAGCTCCAGCTAAAACAGGTAAAGATAAAAGTAAAAGTAAAGCTGTAATAGCAACTGATCAAACAAATAAAGGTATTCGATCTAAAGTTATTCCAGTTGATCGTATATTAATTACTGTTGTAATAAAATTTACAGCCCCTAAAATTGATGAAACACCAGCTAAGTGTAATGAAAAAATTGCTAAATCAACTGAGGCTCCTGCATGAGCAATAGTTGAGGATAATGGTGGATATACAGTTCAACCAGTTCCAGCTCCGTTTTCAACTAAAGAACTAGTAAGTAATAAAGTTAAAGAAGGTGGCAATAGTCAGAATCTTATATTATTTATTCGAGGAAAAGCTATATCTGGGGCTCCTAATATTAAAGGAACTAATCAATTTCCAAATCCTCCAATTAAAATAGGTATAACTATGAAAAAAATTATTACAAAAGCATGAGCTGTTACAATAACATTAAAAATTTGATCGTCTCCAATCAATGCTCCAGGTTGACCTAATTCTGCACGAATTAAAAGTCTTAATGAAGTTCCCACTATTCCTGATCAAGCTCCAAAAATAAAGTATAAAGTTCCAATATCCTTATGATTTGTAGAAAAAAGTCATTTTCGCAATAGATAAAATGACTGAAATTTAGGTATTAAACTGTAAATTTAATTATGAGGGATAACCTCTTTTATCAGTTTAGCCTTATAGTCAATTATGATATTAGACTGCAATTCTAAAGGAGTATAATTTTATACTAAGGCTTAAAAATAATTTTTTTATTGATAATTTTGAAGACTACTAGTTTATTTTAACTTAAAACCTTCTTAAAAGATATTAAATAAAATAGTAATCAAAAATAACCCTGCAATTGAAAAAATTGATAAAACAAGTGCATAATAATTTAAATTATTTTGATTTATGTAAAAAATTCATTTTAACTCAGTATTCACTATTATGAATGAAGAATAGGTAATTCGTAAATAAAAATAAAGTGTGATTAAAGTTATGATAACTATTGTTGAAATAATAAAAATATGATTTCTTTCAATTAAGCTTTGGATGATAATTCATTTAGGTAAAAATCCTAAGAAGGGGGGAAGACCTCCTAAAGATAATAAAGAAATTATTAAAGAAAACTTAATAAGAGGTGGATTAGAAAGAGAAAATATTTGATTTAAATGAAATATATTGAATGAGTTAAATAAAAAAATGATAGATAAGGAAAGAATAGTATAGAAAATAAAATATAAAAGAAATATGTTTTCTCTTACAATCAAAGCACTTAATATTCATCCAATATGATTAATTGATGAATATGCTATTAATTTTCGAAGGGATGTTTGATTTAATCCTCCTAAAGATCCTATTAAAACTGAAATAACAATAATAATGAAAATAAAATTTTTTGTTAAACAATAGGAAATTAATATTAATGGAGCAACTTTTTGTCAAGTTATTAACATAAATCTGTTTATTCAATTTAATCCTTCTATTACTACAGGAAACCAAAAATGAAATGGTGCTGCACCTATTTTTAATAGTAAAGAAGAATTAATTATTAAATTAATAATGTAATTGCTTTCTGGGAAGTTAAAAGCAAATAAATTATCTTGATTTAATAAAATAACTGAGAACAAAAGGGTTGCGGAGGCTAAAGCTTGTGTTAAAAAATATTTTAATGAAGCTTCTGTGTTTATTGAATTATTTAAATTAGTCATTAAGGGAATAAATGACAATAAATTAATTTCTAAACCTATCCAGGCTCCTATTCAAGAATTAGAAGAAATTGCAATTAAAGTTCCTCTAATTAATGTAATCCAAAATAAAGATTTAGAGGTATTTAAAAACATCAAAAAGAAGAAGATTTATAACTTCTATGGTTAGGGTATGAACCTAATAGCTTTATTAGCTTATCTTTTTAAAAATCTTATATTTTGGTGTAAGATGCACAAAAGTTTTTGATATTTTAAGAAATAGTTTAATTCTATTAAATATAATGAAGGTAAAAGTAAATTTTACTTGTTTTACCCTATCAAGATAATCCTTTAGTCAGGCACTTCATT